TATAATAAACGCAAATTTTTTTTAATAATTTCGGGTCCTTCTTTATCTTTACCCCATAGAGACATTGAATAGAACGAACTGCTTTTTTTTCCACTGTAAGTTTGAAAATAAACGTTTAAATGTCCTTCAAAAGCAAGTAAATAGATCCGAAACATATAAAATGCAGTTAATCCTGCTGTGGACCAAGCTATTATTGCAAAAATAGGTAAATACAACCAACTATCATTAAGAATTTCATCTTTGGACCAAAAACAAGCAAGGGGTGGAATACCAGAAAGAGAAAGTGTACCCAATAAAAAAGCAGTTTTTGTAATTGGTACATGTTTTCTTAAACCGCCCATAAGAACCATATTCTGACTTTTATCTGGAGAATATCCAACAATAGCTTCCATCGCATGAATAATTGATCCAGATCCTAAGAACAACAATGCCTTCGAATAAGCATGAGTAATCAAATGAAATAAAGCAGCTCGATAAGACCCCATACCTAGAGCTAACATCATATAACCCAATTGAGACATTGTAGAATAAGCTAAGCTTTTCTTAATATCTTTTTGAGCAAGAGCTAAAGTGGCTCCTAAAAATAATGTTATTATACCTATCAAAGCTATTAGATTTAGAATGTAAGGTATAACTATGAAAAGAGGAAGAAGCCGAGCTACAAGAAAAATTCCTGCTGCTACCATAGTAGCGGCATGTATAAGAGCCGAAATGGGGGTAGGCCCTTCCATGGCATCAGGTAACCATACATGAAGTGGAAATTGGGCGGATTTAGCAACAGCGCCGGCAAATAATAGAGAGGCGCATAAAGTAACAAATAAAAAATTAACTTCATTATTAGAAACCAAGTTATTGAATATTCCAAACAAATCCCGAAATTCGAAACTACCTGTTATCCAATAAAAACCCAAAATTCCTAATAATAAACCAAAATCCCCGACACGATTAGTTACAAACGCTTTTTGACAAGCATTCGCGGCACTGGGTCGTGTGAACCAAAAACCTATTAATAGATAAGAACACACTCCAACTAATTCCCAAAAAATATAAATTTGTATCAAATTAGAACTAGTAACTAATCCCAACATTGAAGTATTGGAAAAACTCATATAAGCAAAAAATCTCAAATATCCCTGATCATGAGACATATAATTGTCACTATAAATAAGAACCATAATTCCAACAGTAGTGATTAATATCGACATAATAGAAGTAAGTGGATCAACCAAGCAGCCAAATTCTAAAGAAAAATCATTATTGATGGTCCAAGACCATACATATTGATAGACAGAATTATTATTTATTTGCTGAATAGAAAAAAGGGCTGAAAAAACCATAACTATACTTAATAATAAAACACTAGGAAAAGCCCACATACGGCGAAGATTTTTTGTTGCCGTTGGAAAAAGTAGAAGTCCTGTTCCAATTAAGATAGGAACTGGAAGTGGAATGAAAGGTATAATCCATGAATATTGATATGTATATTCCATAAAAAAAAAAAAAAAAAAAAAATTATCTTAATTAATTGTTTCTGAGTCACCGGTTCTTATTTCTTTTCTTTTGAAAGGGGTCGGTTAATAAAAAAAAATTAAGATATATAAAATAAAACTTAAATAGAATTTTCTAGCCTTAATTATTCTGAATCTTTCCAAACTACTTCAAATATTTAAAATAAAGAGGTTATAATTGGTCAAATGATATAAATAAGTCACTAGTGAAAAAAAATACGTATTTAATTTTATTAATACTGAATTGTTAATATTAAATTCAAATTTTTAAATAAAATTTTATGAAGATAAAAAATGAAAATTAGAATTTTCATTTTAATTATTACGTATTACAATAATTTTTTTATATCTATAGAACAAGGATAAATAATTATACCAAAAACAGTATTTGATATGAATCATAAAGCCCATAACTAAAACTATTTATTGTAATTCGGTTATTTAGAATCATTAACCAATTTGTTTTGTAACTAATTGTTTGTCTTCCATTACAATAAAAGCTATTTGTAGGAAATGCTATGATATCCAACACTTTAATTTTACGGAAAAAAAAAGGGGGAAAATAAAATGCCTTTAAATTATGTATTTTGTATCCTTTAACAGATTAACTACTAGTCTCATTTGATAATTAAAATTTTGTGGACTCTTTCTTCGAGCTTGAACAATTATGAACAATTAAATTAATATTAAATTAATTAATATAATAGAAAAAATTATTAAAGTTTTTTTTTTAATTAAGCGGGAGAAGGGTTATTAAACTTTTAGATTTTTTTATTACATGTATAAATGTAACACGACGAAAATAGAAAGAAAACGAAACGGACAATGACAATCTTTCTTTTTTTTTTTTTTTTTATTATTTTTTTTTTTTATCAACTTCAATCTATTTGGCATAGTGTACCTTATCGTTCTTATTAATATTTAATGTGATTTTTAACCCCCCCCCCTTTTTTTTGGAGTCTAATTTAGAGAAAAAATAGATAGAGAGTAGTAAAGAACAATTGATTTTGAACAATAGATGTCTTTCACATCCAACCGAAAAACCTATTATAACTTTTTAATGGCAGTTCCAAAAAAGCGCACCTCTATTTCAAAAAAACGTATTCGTAAAAATATTTGGAAAAGGAAGGGATATAGGGCAGCATTGAAAGCTTTTTCGTTAGCGAAATCTCTTTCTACCGGGAGTTCTAAAAGTTTTTTTTGTGTAACAAATAAATAATCTGAATCGTTCTAATAACTAATAAAGTAATATAATTTTGTTTATAGTTTATTTATAAGATTTATAAGTTATAAAAATGATAAATAATATTTATCAATTATAATTAATATTAACATCATAATAGTATAGTAAAAGAATAAATATTAATATATAAGATAAATTACAATATAAACAATATACATTAAAAATAAATAAAAATAAAATAAATAAAAATAAAAAAGAATTAGTCTCATAATGTTTTAATTTAAAACGAATATAAAATTGAATTTGTTTTACTTTAATTTGAAGCCAAATTTTTCTTTCGTTTCTGATATAGATAAGAATTCTGTTGTCTACTGAATTCTAAAAATGAATGGTACTTTTTTGTTTGAAAAAAGGGTAAACGCAAGCGCAAGGTTTCGCCTTTCATTTTAGTATGTTTTATCATTTTCCGGATGGGGATTATCACTTTCCCCATCGCCCTTACTCAATAATAAAAAGACTCAATAATAAAAAGAATTTTTTTTTAGTTATATTTTTGATTTTATATTATAAAGAAGAGGTCGTTGAAACTAATTGATTAAGTTTAAAATGTTTTTTATAATCTTTTAAACCATTATTTTGGGTTTTAGAAATTATTATCACTATATAAATTCCTTAAACCCAATTAAATTAATAAAAGCCCCGTTTCCATTTTTAGGTAGTTATATGACGAATGCGCCAATTTTGAGTGATCTATTTTAGATCCTATGTTTCGATTGGAAGATCGATCAAGATATAATGTATATATATTAATTAAAAATTTTAGAAAATATTTTGAAGTACGGGACAATTTCTATACGAAATTTTTTTATATGATTGATACGACCATCCCAAATACCTAACTTAATGGGTTTGCTAAATCTTAACGCAAATTCTCTACACAACAAAAAATCCTAACGCAACCTAACTATGCAAATATTTACATAAATCTTTTGAGTGTATCGCTGAAATTGTGTTATATAAAAATTCTATTTTTTTATTAATCGATAAAATGAATTTTTTATTTTAGATTAATAAAATAAATGATAAAAGAAATTAATCATTAAAAAATGCAAACGAGGCAGAACATTTTTTTTACTTATATCCAGGGATTGAAGTAAAAATTATCTAGTTACAACTGTTACATTTTAGTTTTAGGAGAGCATAAAGTAATAGCCTACGAAAAAATACATTGTTAGTTCAGTTAAATAAAATTGACATCCTAAAATACTAAATAACTAAATAAAAAATACTAAATAACTAAATAAAAAGATAATAATAAGAATAAATAAAAAGATAATAATAAGAAAAATAAATATTATTAACGTTAACGAAAACGCTTTAATCCCTAATTTTTAAACAAGTTTTTATTCATCAATTTGAATGTTTTCCTAAAAAAAAATATTGGATTGAATTAACTCCTTCAAGCTCGACGATTGAATAAAAATAGGTTATTATGATTTCGAATAAGCCGCTATGGTGAAATCGGTAGACACGCTGCTCTTAGGAAGCAGTGCTAGAGCATCTCGGTTCGAGTCCGAGTGGCGGCATGGCATCTTCTAAAAGAGTAAGTCCTATAATGTAAAAGAGTAAGTCCTATAATGAATTCAATTCCCGATTTCAATTCCTATAATTGAGGGACGCCCTTATTAATTTAATTTAATAATTTTTATGATATTTTCAACTTTAGAGCATATATTAACTCATATATCCTTTTCGATCGTTTCAATTGTAATTACAATTCATTTGATAATTTTATTAGTCGATGAAATCGTAGGACTAGATGATTCGTCAGAAAAGGGGATGATAGCTACTTTTTTCTGCATAACAGGATTATTAGTTACTCGTTGGATGTATTTGAGGCATTTACCATTAAGTGATTTATATGAATCATTAATTTTTCTTTCGTGGAGTTTTTCCATTATTCATATTATTCCGTATTTTAAAAAACATAAAAACCATTTAAGCGCAATAACCGCGCCAAGTGCTATTTTTACTCAAGGTTTTGCTACTTCGGGTCTTTTAACTGAAATGCATCAATCCGCGATATTAGTACCCGCTCTCCAATCCCATTGGTTAATGATGCACGTAAGTATGATGGTATTGAGCTATGCAGCTCTTTTGTGTGGATCATTATTATCACTAGCTCTTCTAGTCATTACATTTCGAAAATTCATAAGGATTTTTAGTAAAAGCAATAATTTAGAAAATGAGTCAGTTTACTTTAGTGAGATTCAATACGTGAACGAAAGAAACAATGTCTTACGAAACACTTCTTTTATTTCGTCTCAAAATTATTACAGGTATCAATTGATTCAACAATTGGATCGTTGGAGTTATCGTATTATTAGTCTAGGGTTTATCCTTTTAACCGTAGGTATTCTTTCGGGAGCAGTATGGGCTAATGAAGCATGGGGATCATATTGGAATTGGGATCCAAAGGAGACTTGGGCATTTATTACTTGGACCATATTCGCTATTTATTTACATATTAGAACAAATAAAATTTTTGAAAGTGTAAATTCTGCAATTGTGGCCTCAATGGGCTTTCTTATAATTTGGATATGCTATTTTGGGGTTAATCTATTAGGAATAGGGTTGCATAGTTATGGTTCATTTACATTAACATCTAATTGAATAAAAGACTTGACGAATATAAACATAGGACGGCATACAGGTATATATACGAAAACTTCATGTAAACAATCAAGAACCATTTGAATCATTTCCATTACTTGATTCAAATGGTTCTCACAAATTCAAAAGATATCTAGTTATAATAGAATTCCAATTTATTTATTTTACTTAAAAGAATATAAAAGACTCATTTTTTTATTGTACAATCAACCATTTTTAAAATCATGGGATTTCAGTTTCATTTTTTGGTTTACTCACAAAAACTATCGAAAAAAATAATTGGATATAATAGCTTCGACCTTGTCAACTGATAATGATAAAACGAAATCGGGATAAACACCAATACCTATTACAGGTAAAAGGATAGAGATCGAAACAAATAATTCTCGCGGTCCAGAATCAAAAAAATAAGAGTTTGGGGCATTAAAAAGCTTGTATCCATAGAACATCTGGCGTAACATAGATAATGAATAAATAGGAGTTAATATCATTCCAATTGCCATTACAAAAGTAATTAATATTTTTGTCATTAAAAGATATTTTTGACTAGTAAGTATTCCAAAAAAAACTAACAATTCGGCAACAAAACCGCTCATGCCCGGTAATGCAAGAGAAGCCATTGATAAGATACTGAAAGTCGTGAATATTTTTGGAATTGCGATAGCCATTCCGCCCATTTCGTCGAGATAAACAAGACGTATTCTATCATAACTCGTTCCGGCCAAGAAAAAAAGCGCAGCGCCAATAAATCCGTGAGAGATTATTTGTAAAATGGCTCCGTTGAGTCCTGTATCGCTTATAGAACCAATTCCTATAATTATGAAACCCATATGAGATACAGAAGAGTAGGCTATTCTTTTTTTTAAATTACGCTGACCGGGAGATGTTGAAGCTGCATAGATTATTTGAATTGTGCCTACTATAATCAACCAGGGAGAGAATATAGAATGGGCGTGGGGTAATAATTCCATATTGATCCGAACCAATCCATACGCTCCCATTTTTAATAAGATTCCGGCTAAAAGCATACAAGTACTGTAATGTGCCTCTCCATGGGTGTCTGGTAACCATGTATGTAAGGGTATGATCGGTGATTTGACAGCAAAAGCAATAAGAAATCCAATATAGAATATTATTTCCAGTGCTACAGGATACGATTGATTAGCTGATGTTTCAAAATTTAATGTTGGTTCATTGGAACCATATAAACCAATACCCAAAACTCCCATTAATAAAAAAACGGAACTTCCTGCAGTGTACAAAATAAATTTTGTAGCTGAATACAAACGTTTCTTTCCCCCCCACATGGATAGAAGTAGATAAACTGGAATTAATTCTAACTCCCACATGATGAAAAAAAGTAAAAGGTCTCGAGAAGAAAATGGTCCTATTTGACCGCTATACATTGCTAACATCAGAAAATGGAATAGTCGGGAATCTCGAGTAATCGGCCGAGCCGCTAAAGTAGCTAAAGTTGTGATAAATCCTGTCAGTAAAATGGGTCCTATAGAAATTCCATCTATTCCCAATCTCCAGTAAAAATCAAAAAAATCGATCCATTTATAATCCTCTGTCAGTTGCATTAATGGATCATCCAATTGGAAACGATAACCGAATGCATAGGTTGTTAGAAGGAGTTCTATTATGCATATACCTATAGTATACCACCGAATTATCTTATTTCCTCTATGAGGGAGAAAGAAAATTAAGGAACCCGCGAATATTGGCAAAACTACAACTAGCGTTAACCAAGGAAAATTATTCATGGTAAAAACAAGATAAACTTGGACCAGAAAAACCCGTGCTCAAAATAAATAGTTTTTGAGCGCGGGTTTTTGTCGGTAAAGGTAAAAAAATCAAATGTATTCAAGTAGGGTTTTCTGGAACGTATTAATAAGCCAGACCCATACTTCGAGTTGTTTCATGCCATAAATAAACTCGAACACTCAAGAAATCTGTCGGACAGGCGGATTCACATCTCTTACAACCGACACAGTCCTCTGTTCTTGGAGCAGAAGCAATTTGCTTAGCTTTACACCCGTCCCAAGGTATCATTTCTAATACATCCGTTGGGCAGGCGCGCACGCATTGAGTACACCCTATACACGTATCATAAATCTTTACTGAATGTGACATTTGGATCTATAAATTTTTGAATGTCAGAAAGTTTCGATCTAGTAAACTTGTAAATGAATCATATATTTAGACACCAGATGAATCAATAATTTATCATAATTTTTCTAATCAATCTACTTCTGGATTGACTCATGCGATAGAGCCAAGATACTTTAATTTCTTACATTTTTGAAAACATGTATTATTACGTAATGTATGGTCATGGTAATTCTAATTTATGAATATTAGAATTTATATGATTAATACTACTTATTCAACAAATTCGATTGATTGATACGAGTTGATTTTCTGTTACGATAAATTGATGAAACAATAGCCGGGCCAATAGCTGCTTCAGCGGCTGCAATAGCTATAACAAAAATTGAGAAAATATTTCCTTTTAATTGGCGACTATCAAAAAAATCAGAAAATGTTACGAAATTCATATTAACCGCATTCAGTATAAGTTCAAGACACATAAGGGCTCTAACCATATTCCGGCTCGTGATCAATCCATAGATACCGATAGAAAATAAGTAGGCACTCAAAACAAGTACATGTTCGAGCATCATTGACCAACTCCTTATCAATTTCGATTCATTTCAATATGAACTGAACAACAATTAAACAGATTCAATTGACTAGAATAAAAAAAAGTACGGAACAAAGGCAGATTTTCTATTGTTAATAGAATAGATTGAATAATTTCTATTTTAGACATAAACAATCTTTAATTAAAGAATTAAAGGGAAATAAATGTAATGTAATAAAACAGAGTTTAATGTGCATTGCTAATTCTATAAATTTTTTACTGTCGCGCCACGGCAATTGCACCTATCAAAGCGGCTAAAAGAATTATCGAAACGAATTCAAATGGAAGAAAAAAATCTGTTGATAAATGAATTCCAATTTGTTGACTATTACTTATCAAATCTTGCTCTATAATCTGGTTTGATCTTGTAGTCCAAATAATTCCGTACCATGACGTATCCGTAATAATAATCATGAGTAAAACAAAAATACTTGTACAAACTGGCAAAGTAACCACATCCCCAATGGTCCAAAGATTCAAATCTTTGTAATATTCTGAACCATTCATGAACATCACAGCAAATACGATTAAAACATTTATAGCTCCCACGTAAATAAGGAGTTGTGCAGCAGCTACAAAATAAGAGTTTAATAGAATATAGAATAAGGATATACAAACAAGAACCAGTCCCAATGAAAAGGCAGAATAAATGGGGTTGGTAAATAATACCACCCCCATACCTCCTAGTATAAGAACCGATCCCAGAAAGACTAAAAGAAAATCATGTATTGGTCCGGGCAAATCCATTATATGTAAAATAAGAGATAAATAAATAGAAATGTTTTTCATGACCTTATTGAGACCCGACCAGAAAATTTTTTTTTTATGATTTTTGAGCAATTCCTAATTTAATCCTAAGTAAATAAATACTAAGGGATATGAATAAATGTGAGTACTATTATTGGACTAATTTCATTCTTTATCTGAAAGAGTCGTTCTAATTCTAAACGATATATTTTAAAAAAATTATGGATATATTAATTAATGGATTTTCAATCCAAATTAAGACGCGTTTCTTACCAACCAATCAATAGTTGGTATTTGTAGTTATTGACCAAACAACACGAAAGAAACCTAAATTCCTTCTATATTAGTTATTAGTAAAGTAATTATAAATTATTCGTTAATAAGAGATTTACTTATTTAATAAGAGATTTACTTATTTATTTGAGGCGAATTCAAAATTGTTCGAATTGTATAATCGTCAATTACTGACATTGGTAAACGACCCAAAGCAATTTGATTATAATTCAATTCGTGACGATCATAAGTAGAAAGTTCATATTCTTCAGTCATTGATAAACAATTCGTTGGACAATACTCAACGCAATTACCACAAAATATACAGACTCCGAAATCAATACTGTAATTAAGCAGCCGTTTCTTGCGAATATCAGTTTCCAATTTCCAATCAACAACGGGTAGATCTATAGGACATACACGAACGCATACTTCACAAGCAATACATTTATCAAATTCAAAATGGATTCGACCGCGGAAACGCTCCGCGGTGATTGATTTTTCATAAGGATATTGAATAGTTACGGGTAAACGATTTGCGTGGGATAAAGTAATCATGAAACTTTGACCAATGTACCTTGCAGCTCGTACTGTTTGTTGACCATAATTCATGAACCCAGTTACCATAGAGAACATATCGTTAATATATATATGAATAGTTTTATGTTTGTTTATTTCTCTTGTTTGAGACACGTTGGGAATGTAGAATGTTACTTTACAGTGAAAAGAGTTGGAAAGAAGTTGTTAATAATAGATTACCGAGAGAAATAGGTAAAAGAAATTTCCATCCAAGATTCAATAGTTGGTCCATTCTTAGCCTCGGTAAAGTCCATCTTGTTGTGATAGGAATGAACAAGAACAAATAAGTTTTAGCTAATGTAATAAAGATACCAATTATCGCTCCAAAAACTCCACATGTTTTATTTATTTCAAAAAGCTCAGAAACATATATGTCCGGAATAGATATATTCCAACCTCCCAAGTAAAGAACTGTTACAAATAATGAAGAAACCAATAGGTTTAGATAGGAAGCAACATAAAATAACCCAAATTTTATACCCGAGTATTCGGTTTGATAACCTGCTACTAACTCTTCTTCTGCTTCTGGTAAATCAAAAGGTAATCTCTCACATTCTGCTAGGGAAGAAATAATAAAAATGATAAACCCTATAGGCTGACGCCACAAATTCCATCCCCAAAAACCATATTTTGATTGCGCCTCAACAATATCAATTGTACTTGAACTGTTAGATAATTATAGTCGGTGATACCATCACTGTTACCATCGCTATTACAGAACCGTACATGAGATTTTCACCTCATACGGCTCCTTGAAGGCCAGAAATAAATATAGGGACCGCGTCAGTATTCTTTTTTGAATCTTGATATGTTTGTAGGATGGATAACTATCGGCCGGTCCCAAATTAGACCAATTGAATTCTGTCTGTTATAATTATTTTAATTCAAAATTAAATAAAAAAAGTACTTCTGAATTGATCTCATCCTTTCTTTAATTTAATAATTTCAATAAAAATTTCAATTCTTCTTTGTTCAGTAATAACTTAACTGTTCAATAAAATACTTCTTGTAAAAATATCAATAACCCGTTGGTTTCACGTACGAAAAAAAAATTCGATATTAATTAATTAATTATGACACAAATTATATATCTATTAATATGTATATGGGAAAGAATAAAAGTAACAAAGAATAAATAAAGTATATCTTTTTTTTTCGTTCCTATTCTTCTTTCTATTTCTGAGAAAAAGAGGGCTTTCAAAATAAAGTAAAGGATTATTTCGTTTCGAATAGTTATTTATTAAATCGGTGGATAGGAGTATACTCTGGATTGGAATCGTGTCATGGGGAGTACTGCCTGATCATTTCTACCAACTTAAAGCCCCAATTAGTATTCTTTGTTTGTATATTATGTAAAAATGTCCTTTTGGAGAATTTACATAATCTCCATTACTAATCCTTTACATATGTTCGTGTTTCTAACCATCCACTCGTTTTTTTTTTGCTCAATCCCCCGTTATGCTAATACATAAAAATGATAGTGAAAACTCAATACGGTTGATCTTTTGAACCCGCTTCAAGTCAGGATGACTAATCAACCAATCTTGGGGGAAACGGTCTCTTCTGTTTATGTTTATTTCCGCTTAACTCTCTAACTCTTATACATAGAAAATGAGAATCAATCTTTTTACTGCGAATTTATATATAAGCTGTTTTCTTTCACTCATATAACTATTTGATTTAGTTCATCAACCCGAATAATGAATAAAAAAAAATTAAGATATCTACTCAACCCATTCCAACCCTTTCCTTGAAAGGAAGGAATAGAGAAAAGTTTCTGTCTATGTATCAACGAATCGCACGTAGAGATATTGATAACACACATAAAGTTAATGGTATTTCATAACTAATCGATTGAGCAGCAGCTCGTAGACCGCCTAAAAAGGAATATTTATTATTTGACCCGTATCCCGACATAAGAAGTCCAATTGGAGCAATACTGGAAATGGCAATCCATAAAAAAACACCGATATTGAGATCCGCTAAAACAAGGTGATATCCAAAAGGAACTACTGAATAGCTTACTAAAATTGATATGACTGCTATGGATGGCCCGATACTGAATAAACGAGTATCCCCCCTAGATGGAAAAAGATTTTCTTTGAAAAGTAGTTTTGTCCCATCTGCTAGAGCTTGAAGAACTCCCAAAGGGCCGGCGTATTCAGGTCCAATACGTTGTTGTATCCCTGCCGATATTTCTCTTTCTAACCATACAATTACCAGTACGCCTATTGTGATTCCCACTACAAGAGTCAAAATAGGAACAAGAACCCATAGAATTCCATAAACCTCTTTAAAAAATTCTAATCTAGAAAAAGAATCGATATCTTGTACTTCCGGTGTATCAATTATCATTTCAACGATCAACTTCTCCCATAATGATATCTATACTACCTAGTATCGTCATAATATCAGCCAATTTCATTCTTTTAACTAACCGCGGAAGAATTTGCAAATTGATAAAACCCGGCGGGCGGATTTTCCATCTCCAAGGAAAACCACTCTGATCCCCTATGAGAAAAATTCCCAATTCTCCCTTTGGGGCTTCTACTCTCACATAAAGTTCTTGTTTCGGCAATTCAAATGTAGGAGACGGCTTTTTACTAATAAATCGATATTCAAAATCATTCCATTCCGGATTCCTTTCTCTATCAAAGTATCGTATTTCTAAATTCTCATAGGGTCCCCCTGGAATTCCTTCCAGGGCCTGTTGAATAATTTTTACGGATTCTATCATTTCACCAATTCGGACTAGATAACGAGCCAATGAATCTCCTTCTTTTTGCCACTGTACTTCCCAATCAAATTCGTCGTAACATTCATAATGATCAACTTTACGAAGATCCCATTGTATTCCGGAAGCTCGCAGCATTGGTCCCGATAAACCCCAATTTATTACTTCCTCTCTACCAATAATGCCTACTCCCTCGACTCGTTCTAAAAAAATAGGATTTCGTGTAATAAGTTTTTGATATTCAGCAACTCTTGTTAAAAAATAATCGCAGAAATCCAAACATTTATCTATCCAGCCATGAGGTAGATCGGCCGCTACTCCTCCGATACGAAAATAATTATGCATCATTCTCATACCGGTGGCAGCTTCGAATAGATCATATACTAATTCTCTTTCTCTGAAAATATAGAAAAAGGGAGTTTGTGCACCAATATCCGCCATAAAAGGACCGAGCCATAACAGATGAGAAGCTATACGACTCAACTCCAACATAATTATTCTGATATAGCTGGCTCTTTTAGGTACTTGAATATTTCCCAACTGTTCCGGTCCGTTTACAGTTATTGCTTCTGTGAACATAGTAGCTAAATAATCCCACCGTGTTACATAAGGCAAATATTGTATAATTGTTCGATTTTCCGCAATTTTTTCCATTCCTCGGTGTAAATAACCCAATATTGGTTCACAGTCAATAACATCTTCACCATCTAGAGTAATGATGAGTCGAAGAACACCATGCATTGATGGGTGGTGGGGGCCCATATTGACTATCATGAGGTCTTTTCTTGTAGCCGGTATATTCATAGGTTTTTCCTCGATTCATTCTTTCATGAATTGCTGAAAACGAAAAAAAGTTCATTAAAATTCAAGATCTAATAAATCAAATAATTCAAAATGCCTTTATAAAAATCAAATTAACGAGTTTTTGACTCCCGAATATCCAACCGATTAATTAATTCTTTATAACATATTCTATTTTTCTTTGACAAATAAGACAGTAATCGTTGGCGTTTTCCCAGAATTTTACGTAAACCTCTCTGAGATAAATAGTCTTTTTTGTGTAATTGTAAATGTGAAGTAAGTCTTCGTATCCTATTGGTGAAACTAACTATTTGAAATTCAACAGATCCTCTGTTTTCGTCTTTTTCTTCTTGTGAAATAACTGAGATGAATGAATTTTTTACCATAAACTGAAATCTTCTCTCCCCCCCCTCTTTTTATTTTAAGATATTTTTTATTGATAGATATCTTTATTGATCAGTAATAATAATGCCCCTAATTTTTATTTGGTATATACAAAAATTTTTATTTCGTTATTCATTTCTAATTTTTTTAATTTAATAAAACTTACTCAATCCTATTTTCATTTTAAAATTGGATTTGAAAGGGGATACAAAAGTATGGTTGGTTGCTTCACTCACAAAAGATAAAAGTTTAGACCTAAAATACGAAAATTTTGTTCATTCTAGATCTAATTGATATGTCATTGAATTAGTATCATGTATCAGAATGGAATGTAAGACAATGTATGCGTGCATCTCTTTGTCGTCATAGACCAGATATGGTATGGGAAATATAGGAAAAATGTACTATTAATGAATTTTCAATCGCGGATACATATGTATCCTTACCATACTGAAACAACTGCCATTATTGGTATTAAACCAATAACGATTCATACAAGCTAAATCTTCTAATCGATAATTGGGCCAAAGAAATAGCTTTAATTTTATAAGTTTTTTTTTATATTTTTTGCTTTTATCCACAACTTGACTGTTTACCTCATTCCCATTACAAAAAGATGCCTTTCTATGTCTATTCTTAGAATTTAAACAAATTAGAATTCGCAATTCTCTACGACGTCTAGGCGATAAAATATTTTCAGGAACAAACAAATCATAATTTTTTTTATATCTATTTCCAGTCATCTTTTGATGTTTTGTAATGACTTCATCAGAATTCTTATCAACATGTTTTTTTTCTCGGTATCTTTGATTTATTTGATGTTTACTTTTATGAACTAATGAAATACCGAGGGTTTGATACATAATAAATTTTCCATCATTTTTTATAGCTAGACGAATTGGTTCAATAATCAAAAATCCCCTTTTAATAAATTCTGTAAGAGTTACATCTTTCTGAATCGTCAAAATATCCAGACTCATTTCGCCCCTTTGAATAGAGGATATAGTAATTTCTCTTGGATTTATCAGTCTAAGCAGGAGACAATATACGTTGATGTTATTGATTATTTTTTTATTTAAAGAATCATCCCATCTCAATTGAAAATACAAATACCTTTTTAGGAAGAAATCAACCTCCGCTTTTGTATTGATCTTGTATTGCTTTTTATTTCTATGTTTTTTCATGTCCGATCCCGTATAATCTTCTTCAACATCTTTTTCTTGGTTTGAAAGAGCTGATTTAAGATCTGCTTGGCCCGTGGATTCTTTTTCTCCTTGATTTCGGTTTTCTAATTCAAGAGATTTTTTTTCATTCGACGATATTGATATAAAAGGATCTCTTTTTTTATTTCCAGTGATGCTTTTGTTTTCACTAGCATTTTTTTTTATATTAGAATGAAAAAGTAGTAATTTAATTGGTATAACCCACGGTTTCATTTTATACGTATTATAAAGTCTCACAAATTCTGGCAAGAACCAAAGTTCCAGATTTGATATGGGACGACTTAGTATTTCTTCATTCATTCCCATCCAATCCAAAAGGGGTTTTTGATTGGATAGGTTGATTTTTTGGTCTTGCTGAAGTGTGAGATAAAAAAGACCATTATTATTGATTTTATCAATTATTTGATACTTATTAACCCTAGTCCTAGTCTTAGTATATTTATTACTGTTAGTGTCAGTATCAATATTGATCCAGGCCTCAATATCGACCTTCGTTTTAAGACAAAAATCGAGAATTCTCCAATCAAAAAATTTTCTATCCGTATTTTTATCCATATCTCGAATATCATCTTCTACCATATTAAATGATTTTTGTTTATGTGTGTTGTAATTATAAAAAATATCTTGGTTAGTTTTTACTTGTAATGGTGATCCATAAATTGAAGAGTACTTCTTAGTTTCAGAATTTATAGATTTATATGCTAAAAGATCATATCTATATTGTTTTTTAAAATTATCCTTTTGATTCAATAATAAATCCGTTTCAATTTTTGTTTTTTTTTCGTAGTGAATTAATTCATCTTTTTCATATAAATCACACAAATCTTTATATAAATCTTTATTTTGAGCTATACAGTTCAATATATTTCGCCATTTTTGTGGTACTACTCTAGACCATTTAATTTGAGATACATCACATTGATATTGATAATGACTCCTTAACCAATTTGTCCATTGATTCATTCCAGAATTGCGAAGATTCTTAGGTCTTAATTCGGAATGAAATAGTTCTTGTCTTACAACAAAAAAATCCTTTATTTCATTCTTAAGAAAAAGGGGGGTTCCATTATATTGAAATACGGATTTCAATTTCTCTAACTTAATAAGTTGGGTTTGTGATAATTTGTAAAATACATATGCTTGTGAAAAGTAAGATAAGTCAAAAAAAGTCTTTGAATTTTTTTGACTAAGACTAATATTAGTATTAGAAAGTGACTCTTTTATAATCGAAATAAATTTAATTAAACTTTGATTTGTTTTATTAATTCTTTCTTGATTTGCTTCATTACTATTAATGTTTTTATTAATAATTTTTTTTGTTGATTCAAGAAAAAGCTGTGTATTGATACTAGGAATATTAATCATAGATAGAAAGATATCTATGTATATCTTTTCAATGAAAAATATTATAAAATAATGGGATTTACGGATTAATCGAGCAGTTCTTCTTTTTAATATCTGCCAAATATTTTTTTGTGATTCCAATCTTTTATCATCATAACTTATTTTGTTAGAACTCAAATTTCTATCTGAAGTTATAAATCCCTTTTTCTTGTCTTTTGTAATTTTTTCTATTTGATTTATGATTGTGTTTATTCTATCAGTCAGATCTTGCATTTTTTTTTCTGTTAATGAATAATTTGTCCAATCCTGAGATCTAATTTGAATGGACGATTCCTGAATCATCCGATTACTGATTATTGAATCTTTTTTAATTTCACTCAATTCATATACTTCTATTTCTCTCAATCCAAATAATATAATTGGGTTTATTTTTGAGAGTTCTTTTATTATTTCTTTTATAAACAGAATGTTTTTAATGATCCATTTTTTTGGTTTTTTTGAGACATTTACAAACAAGTTTGTTTGTTCTTTAAAAATTCCTAGAATTATAAAACATTTCTTTTGCAATTTTTGAATTTTTTTTTTGAGTTCTTTTAAAATCGGTTCAAAAAATGAAAGTTTTTTTCTGGGAGAACCAAAAGGCAGTTCAGCTTCCATTCCAAAAATTGTTAAAAAACAAAAATCATTTTTTTGACCTTGCTTTTTCATTGGATCGTTATAAGGGGCTCGTAACTTAGATCTGTGCCAAGGTTTAAGACGAAAAGGAAATAGGATCTTGATCTGAATGCCGTCTGTTAACCAGTTTTTTGGAAATTCTTTTTCTGATAATTGAACGCCGTTATAGGTACATTTAACATGCATTTCTCTATTCCAATCCTTTAAGTCCTCATACCATTCCGGAAATTGAAATAATAGTATACGGACGATATTTTTAGCTATTATCAATGAAGGTACTATAATATATTTTCTAAGAATTGATTGGGTTACTAATAAAAAACCTCTCATTACTTGAGCAAGTAAAATACTATCCCAGGCTTCCGCTATTTGTATACGCACTTTCTCCTTTCTTTTGTCTTCTTCTTTTTTGTCCTCCTCTTTTTTTTTCGCGCTTTCTTTTGTCTTTTTCTCTGTATAATTCGAAATTGTGAATTCTGTGTTTTGCCACATCCAATTTCTAAAAATTTTTTTCATCCGTTCAGAAATATCAAAAAAAAAAAAAAAAGATTTGTCTATTCGGTCCAAAAAAAGAGGGGAATGTGCATTTGCTTCAAAGAGTTTCCAAGTAACTGTTTTACGTCTTTGAGCGCGCATGGAGCCTTTGATTATGTCTCGACGAAAATCCGA